ACTCTTGTGGATGTTCCGAGGCATGATTCTCGAATCCGATTGAATCTAAGATGAATCAAGAGTTAGTTTACGTTATGGAAGAAAGACATGTATATATGATAGTAGATATTGACTAGTTATATATGAACTAAAGATATATCTAATTTGCCCTACTATGAATTTAGATGGGGATTCCAATAGAAGTCCTTACGTCTCGTCGGTGACTGTGAGTTGAATGAATAAACGGATGAAACCAAGAAAAAGATCGAAGAATTCAAGGAGTGGTTCAGAATAAAGAAATGGACGAGTGAAACTTGTATAGATTCAATTCACAAAGACTTTGTTGATAGAAATTAAAAAAGATATATTCAAAGTAGTTTTGATGATTTAATAATATTATTACTTCAATTCGAAGTTTGTAGTTACTTTGACTAGATGAATTGTAGTGATGGAATAATTAAGTCATAATTCATTGATTGATTGTATCATTAACTATTTTTATTTATTTTTTTTTTTAGGGGGGGTACGAGGAACTTATCATGAATCCACTGATTTCTGCCGCTTCCGTTATTGCTGCTGGATTGGCTGTAGGGCTTGCTTCTATTGGACCTGGAGTTGGTCAAGGAACTGCTGCGGGCCAAGCTGTAGAAGGTATCGCGAGACAGCCCGAGGCAGAGGGAAAAATACGAGGTACTTTATTGCTTAGTCTAGCCTTTATGGAAGCTTTAACTATTTATGGCTTGGTTGTAGCATTAGCACTTTTATTTGCGAATCCTTTTGTTTAATTGTTAAAATATGAAAAATATGCATTTTTCATATTTTATTGCCTTGGACTTGTCATTTGCTTTTTAGAATTATAGCAATATTTCATTCCTATAATTACTTATTCGTTGAGAAAATAACCGACGGGAGGGGCTGATTTGCGGATGAGGAATTAGCATACTGACTCGCTTTCATCCTTCCCGCTCGTAGTTCAAGGGAAACCTCCTTTTTAGGAAGGTTTTCAACAAGGGAGCTAATTCACTATTTCGAAATCGAATCCATTTTTGACTCGATTTCAAAATAGGAAAATAGCTATAAAAAAAACAAAGAAAAGGGGGCGAAGTGATACAAAAAGAACTCTGCTTTATTTTGGAGTCTATCTATAAGAGGAGATCATATGAAAAATGTAACCGATTCTTTCGTTTCTTTGGGTCACTGGCCATCTGCCGGGAGTTTCGGGTTTAATACCGATATTTTAGCAACAAATCCAATAAATCTAAGTGTAGTGCTTGGGGTATTGATCTTTTTTGGAAAGGGAGTGTGTGCGAGTTGTTTATTTCAAGAATAGGCTGGATCCAATCAGCTGTACTTGTTCCGTTATAACTCGGAAAGAAGGGTGCATGATCCCGCGAATTACTTTTGAATAAATTCACAAATCATATGTAAGAACCATAGCATTTCGTGATTCATTGGTAAATCTACTTTGATTCTCTCTTGACCAATAATGTGGGACCATTAACATGGTTAAAGCTAAATCGTTTGAAGTCCAGACGCAGCACGGTACTCTTTCTACCACTATGTTAATATAGAGATGGTTTCAAAATGAATATTTTATCGATATAGAACACTCATATCAATAAAATGATTTGAACCACTTATTATAAAAATGGGTATTTCATCCCCCTTTTATCTATTGCTGAATCGACGACCTATGTATTGTGTCTAAAGTGTATAAATAAAGTAAGAAAAACTTTTTGGATTCAAAAAAAAAAGAAACAACTTTGCTGACAATTACATATTTTTGTTTGGTCAGAAGAGTCCTCAGAGTCCTCCGAATATTTTGTGGATTAGTGATTAGTTTCGATATTTTTCTTTTTTTGAATAGGAAGAGAGAATAGAATAGAGGATAGGCTCATGACATTCAAAAAAAGATATGGGAATTTGCCATAAGTAATTGAAGGAGTTGGGCGTGAGAGCCAAATGAATCGAAAGGTTCATGTTTGGTTCGGGAAGGGATTATGGAAGTTTTGAAATGAATGGAAAGAGAATCTACTTTCATTAAGTGATTTATTAGATAATCGAAAACAGAGGATTCTGAATGCTATTCGAAATTCAGAAGAACTGCGTGGGGGGGCCATTGAACGGCTAGAAAAAGCCCGGGCTCACTTACGGAAAGTGGAAATGGAAGCAGATCAGTATCGAGTGAATGGATACTCTGAGATAGAACGAGAAAGGTTGATTTTGATTAATTCAACTTATAAGACTTTGGAACAACTAGAAAATGACAACAACGAAACTATTCATTTTGAACAACAAAGGGCAATTAATCAAGTCCGACAACGGGTTTTCCAACAAGCCTTACAAGGAGCTCTAGGAACTTTGAATAGTTGTTTGAACAACGAGTTGCATTTACGTATCATCAGTGCCAATATTGACATATTGGGGGCGATGAACGAAATAACCGATTAGTCCTTCTACTGTAGGTATTATTTTTATTTATTTTTTTTTTTTCAAAAAAAAAATTAAGAAATATTCATGG